TTATAAAAATCGTATTGACTCCGCTCAAAAAACGACAGGATTGACTGACGCTGTTCAAACAGGTACAGGTCAACTAAACGGTATTCCGGTAGCCCTTGGGGTTATGGATTTTCAGTTTATGGGGGGTAGTATGGGATCCGTAGTAGGCGAAAAAATAACTCGTTTGATCGAGTATGCTACCAATCAACGTTTACCTCTTATTTTAGTGTGTTCGTCCGGAGGAGCACGAATGCAAGAAGGAAGTTTAAGTTTGATGCAAATGGCTAAAATTTCTTCGGTTTTATGTGATTATCAATCAAGTAAAAAGTTATTCTATATATCAATTCTTACATCTCCTACTACCGGTGGGGTGACAGCTAGTTTTGGTATGTTGGGGGATATCATTATTGCCGAACCCTATGCCTATATTGCATTTGCGGGTAAAAGAGTAATTGAACAAACATTGAAAAAAGCCGTGCCTGAAGGTTCACAAGCGGCTGAATCTTTATTACGTAAGGGCTTATTGGATGCAATTGTACCACGTAATCCTTTAAAAGGTGTTCTGAGTGAGTTATTTCAGCTCCATGCTTTTTTTCCTTTGAACAAAAATTAAATCAAATAGAACGGTTAGTTTATCAGAATTAAACGAAAACCCTGAAAAATTCATTTTTCTTTCGAATCATTTTTTTATCGCTATTCTTGTTTACTACTCAGTAAACCTCTATCAACAAGATAGAAACTAAATTTTTGCTTTCGGGAAGTTTAAATTAGACTAGACAAATAAAATAAAGTTCATTTTCCTACCTTGCTTGCATATGTATAGATATATCAAATAGAGATATATACAGAAGAGAGTTTTTGCATTTCCCGAAAATTCCCTGATTGTTGGATCATATTCTAATCGATTTTGTAGAAATTTTTAATGGAATAAAATTTTTTCTTTATTAATGACTATATAGAAATAAATGCCTATATAGAAATAGAAGTAGAAGACAAAAAGAATAATAAATCTAACAAGGGGATTATGATATATCTATTTGATGTTTAAAGATTAAAGATTAATTAAGTCCATTTATTTAGTTTGGCGTTTCTTCTACCTATTTTTTGATTCTATTTCTATTAGGTTGTATATTAGTATTAGATATATATTTACTTAAAGATACTTAGTATAATTAGATAATATATATAATAATAGAAATAATAAAAATACAAGATATTTTTAGATATCTTTAGAATTCAGAATATAACAATAACAGGTACAAATATTAAATTGAGGTACCCATTTTATGACAACTTTCAATAACTTACCCTCTATTTTTGTGCCTTTAGTAGGCCTAGTCTTTCCGGCAATTGCAATGGCTTCTTTATTTCTTCATATTCAAAAAAATAAGATTTTTTAGATCGGATGAGACCTAATCGTATCACTCCTTTTTTGATTTTAAAAACTTCGATTCGATAAGACCCATTTGGTAGAATATTGTATAACACATAGATTCCTACAAACATAAATAAAAAAAGCTCTTATGCATGTGTAAATGTATTATATGAGTCAAAAAATTTGCGCTCTTTTGAAAAATGGATCATCATCGGGCCGATGTATGAAATTCAAGTCAATGTATTTATTTGTATGTATATAGCTATCGGGGATCATATAAAGGAAGGAGATGTTATTATTTTAGATATAAAAAATTCTATGAATTACTCCTGAGGTAAAGATTCACAACAAAATAGTTGATGAGAGTTACTTTGAAAACAAAAAAAGGAAAGTCATATTTTCTCAATTCCAAAAAATTTTATAACTGGATCTAATATATATGAGTTGGCGATCAGAATCTATATGGATAGAATTTATAACGGGGTCTCGAAAAACAAGTAATTTCTGCTGGGCCTTTATCCTATTTTTAGGTTCATTAGGATTCTTATTGGTTGGAACTTCCAGTTATCTTGGTAGAAATGTTATATCGTTATTTCCGTCTCAGCAAATCATTTTTTTTCCACAAGGGATTGTGATGTCTTTCTATGGTATCGCAGGTCTCTTTATTAGTTGCTATTTGTGGTGCACTATTTTGTGGAATGTGGGTAGTGGTTATGATCTTTTCGACCGAAAAGCAGGAATAGTGCGTATTTTTCGTTGGGGATTTCCTGGAAAAAGTCGTCGCATCTTTTTACGATTCCTTATGAAAGATATTCAGTCCATCAGAATAGAAGTTAAAGAGGGTGTTTCTGCTCGGCGTGTCCTTTATATGGAAATTCGAGGTCAAGGGGCTATTCCTTTAATTCGTACTGATGAGAATTTTACTACACGAGAAATTGAGCAAAAAGCTGCTGAATTGGCTTATTTCTTGCGTGTACCAATTGAAGTATTTTGAAATGAATGAATTTTAAAAGACTAAATGCTTTGGCAGTAGAAAGAAAAAACAAAAGAATTTCTTTCTTTTTTTTGTCAATTAAACATTCATCTATTCTTTTATGCTCGTTTTTTTTTGATATATTTGATAGAAAGTTTCTTCATCTCGAAATTAGTATTGACCGAAAAAAGGGAGAATAACATCCTGGAAACCCAATTTTTTCTTGATTCAAATTGGAAGTGTATTCTGAGTCTATTTCTTTATTCTTTCTAGATTCAAAGCAAAGACTAAGTATTAAATCAAAAGAAAAAGAGAAAATGGATTGATAGGTTCAATACATTCTATTCGAATTAGAATAGAAACTCATGCTCGATAGAAATATTAGATCTAATAGAATCAACAACTGAGGTAGGTTCATTAACAATTCACAGATTCAAAATGGCAAAAAAGAAAGCATTCATTCCTTTTTTTTATTTTACATCTATAGTCTTTTTGCCCTGGTTGATCTCTCTCTGCTGTAATAAAAGTTTGAAAACTTGGATTACTAATTGGTGGAATACTAGACAATGCGAAACTTTTTTGAATGATATTCAAGAAAAAAGTGTTCTAGAAAAATTCATACAATTAGAGAACCTATTCCAGCTCGATGAAATGATAAAGGAATACCCAGAAACCGATTTACAACAATTTCGTCTAGGAATCCACAAAGAAACGATCCAATTCATCAAGATACACAATGAGTATCGTATCCATACAATCTTGCACTTCTCGACAAATCTAATATCTTTCGTTATTCTAAGTGGTTATTCCTTTTTGGGTAAGGAAAAGCTTTTTATTCTGAATTCTTGGGTTCAAGAATTCCTATATAATTTAAGTGATACAATTAAAGCTTTTTCGATTCTTTTATTAACTGATTTATGTATCGGATTTCATTCGCCTCACGGTTGGGAACTAATGATTGGTTATATTTACAAAGATTTTGGGTTTGCTCATTATGAGCAAATTTTATCTGGTCTAGTTTCTACCTTTCCAGTCATTCTTGATACAATTTTTAAATATTGGATCTTTCGTTATTTAAATCGTGTATCTCCGTCACTTGTAGTGATTTATCATGCAATAAATGACTAAAAAATGATTCACTGATCCAATTTCTAATCTTTCGTACCTTATACATCATAACCAAATCAAAGTCGTATTTACTTTACTCTTTTTACCCAGGAAGGGGTTCCTTGTATATTTCAAAAAAAAATTTTATTTTTTTTCAGTAAATGTAAATAGCAGAATTGTGGCTAGGGAAGTATATTATCGACCTACCTAACTTTATTGTAGAAATTTTCGGGATAAATGATTGGACCATGCAAACTAGAAATACCTTTTCTTGGATAAGGGAAGAGATTACTCGCTCCATATCTGTCTCACTCATGATATATATAATAACTTGGGCATCCATTTCAAGTGCATATCCGATTTTTGCCCAGCAGAATTATGAAAATCCACGAGAGGCAACTGGGCGTATTGTATGTGCCAATTGCCATTTAGCTAATAAGCCCGTGGATATTGAGGTTCCACAAACGGTACTTCCTGATACTGTATTTGAAGCAGTTGTTAAAATTCCTTATGATATGCAACTAAAGCAAGTTCTAGCTAATGGTAAAAAAGGAGCTTTGAATGTGGGAGCTGTTCTTATTTTACCCGAGGGGTTTGAATTAGCCCCTCCCGATCGTATTTCACCCGAGATGAAAGAAAAGATAGGAAATCTGTCTTTTCAGAATTATCGCCCCAATAAAAAAAATATTCTTGTGGTAGGTCCTGTTCCTGGTCAAAAATATAGTGAAATAACCTTTCCTATTCTTGCCCCAGACCCTGCTACTAATAAAGATGTTCACTTCTTAAAATATCCTATATACGTAGGTGGAAACAGGGGAAGGGGTCAGATTTATCCTGATGGTAGCAAAAGTAACAATACAGTTTATAATGCTACGGCAGGAGGGCTAATAAGCAAAATCTTACGAAAAGAAAAAGGGGGATACGAAATAACCATAGTGGATGCATCGAATGGACGCCAAGTGATTGATATTATCCCTCGAGGCCTAGAACTTCTTGTTTCAGAGGGCGAATCCATTAAACTCGATCAACCATTAACGAGTAATCCCAATGTAGGTGGATTTGGTCAGGGGGATGCGGAAATAGTACTTCAAGATCCATTACGTGTCCAAGGCCTTTTGTTCTTCTTAGGATCGGTTGTTTTGGCACAAATCTTTTTGGTTCTTAAAAAGAAACAGTTTGAGAAGGTTCAATTATCCGAAATGAATTTTTAGATCTGTCTATTTAGCTTTATCAAATTCGTAAAAAAGAACCAAAAAAATTATTGTTCCCAATTTGGTCTGGTCAACAAAATTCTGAAAAGCCTTTTGCCTCTCTTTAGATTTTCTATTCCTTTTCGACCAGATGTCAGGAATTACTTGTATCATAGTCCTAATCTTAATATGTATATTGAGAAGAATTCACTTTACCCCTTTCTTTTTTTTTTTTAATACAAATTTGAAAAATAGGAAGGGGGTGTGATGTAACTCTGTCGTTATTGACCAATTGATAGAATGTATCAATCATCAAGAGTTTGTTCTATTAGAATGGAAAAATTTGACTAGATACTAAAATAAGATAAGGAACGTA